ATAAAAAAATCTTATTTATGTACAACCATGAATGATTTAATCCCTTATATGGAATATTCCATAAAAAGTCTTTGGATAAATAAGATCCATGAGTTACTTCCTAATAATTTCCGAGAATTTGAACATCAAAAGAATTCGCTTGATGGTGGTAAATCATTTTTTAATTATATTGGTAATTCCTTAAATTCATTTTCTTTTGAATTCACACCCAATTTTTCAAAGAAAAATTGTTCTTTATTGGCAGAACAAAGAAAAATTGATTCAGAAAATCAAGCAAAATCTTTGAAATTTGTATTCGATATAATTACAATTGATCCAAATGATCAAACAACAACTAGAAATAAATCTATTGGAATAGAAGAAATCAGTAAAAAGGTTTCTCAATGGTCATATAAATTGACCAATATTCTGGAAGAACAGGAGGAAGAAAATGAGGAAAAAGCGATAGAAGATTATGAAATTCGTACAAGAAAAGCCAAACTTGTGATAATTTATGCTGATAATGAGAATAATACCAATTCTATTACTAATACGAATAATACTATTAATAGTGATGAAACAGAAGATAATAGTGATGAAACAGAAGCTTTGATACGCTACCCGCAACAATCGGATTTTCGTAGGGATTTAATAAAAGGATCCATGCGTACTCAAAGACATAAAACAGTTATTTGGAAAATGTTTCAAGCAAATGTGCATTCCCCCCTTTTTTTTGATCGAATAGACAAAACATTTTTTTTTTATTTTTTTGATATCTCTGAAATGATGAATCTCATTTTTAGGAATTCGGTTGAGAGAGAACCGGAATTGAAAATTTCCAATTTTGAGGAGAAAGAGACAAAAAAAAATAAAAAAAGAAACGAGAAGAAAAAAGAGGAAAATGAACGGACAGCAATATCAGAAAGTTGGGAAAACATTATATTTGCTCAAGCAATAAGAGGTTTGATGTTAGTAATCCAATCCTTTCTTAGAAAATACATTGTATTGCCTTCATTGATAATAGCTAAAAATATTGGTCGTATGTTATTATTCCAATTACCCGAGTGGTATGAGGATTGGAAGGAATGGAATAGAGAAATATATGTTAAATGCACCTATAATGGTATTCAATTATCGGAAACAGAATTTCCAAAAGATTGGTTAACAAACGGTATTCAGATAAGGATTCTATTTCCTTTCTTTCTTAAACCTTGGCAAAAATCTAAAAAACGATCTCATCATAGAGATCCAATGAAAAAAAAAAGAAAAAAACAAAATTTTTCTTTTTTAACAATTTGGGGAATGGAAACAGAAGTTCCTTTTGGTTCTCCCCGAAAACGACCTTCTTTTTTTGAACCCATTTATAAAGAACTCCAAAAAAAAATTATAAAAAAAATTAGAAAAGTAAAAAAGAATTTTCTTTTCGTTCTAAAAGTTTTTAAAGAAAAAAAAATATGTATCAAAATAGTTCTATTTATAAAACAAAAAATGAAGGAACTTGAAAAAGTCAACCCCATTTTCTTATTTGAATTGAGTAAGGTAAAAGTATATAAACCGAATGAAAATGTAAGAGATTCTAATAAGATTATTCGCGAATCAACCATTCGAATTCGATCCATGAGTCGGGCAAATTACTCACTCATAGAAAAAAAACTAAAGTATCTTGCTGATAGGACAGTCACAATCAGGAATCAAATAGAACTAGAACGAATCACAAAAGACAAGAAAAAAATAGTTCTAACTTGTGATGATAAAAAATCGGAATCACAGAAACATATTTTGCAGATATTTAAAAGAAAAAAGATCCGATTTATACATAAATTAAATTTTTTTATGAAATCATTCATTGAAAAAATATACATAGATATCTTTCTACGTATGATTACTATTTTTAGGATCAATGCACAATTTTTTTTTGAATCAACAAAAAAAATTATCACAAAATCGATTTACAACGATGAAACAAATCGAGAAGGAATTGATGAAACAGATCAAAATACAATGAACTTTATTTCGACTATAAAAAAATCGTTTTCTAATACTATTTCTAATACTAATATCAGTAATAATAATATTTATTATTATTATTATGATTTATCCTCCTTGTCCCAAGCATATGTATTTTACAAATTATCACAAACCCAATTACTTAACAAGGATCACTTGAGATCTGTACTTCAATACCATTCTTTTATTAAGGATAAAATCAAGGATTATTGTATGACACGAGAAATATTTGATTCCAAATCAAAGCAAATTTATAAGTCTGGAAAAAATGAATGGAAAAACTGGTTAAAGGGCCATTATCAATACAATTTATCTCAGACAAAATGGTCTCGATTAGTACCTCAAAAATGGCGAAATAGAATCAACCAACGTTCTACGATTCAAAATAAAAACTCAATTAAATTTGATTCACATAAAAAAGAAAAAGACCAATTAATTCATTACATAAAAAAAAATTACTATACGTTGGCAGTGGATTCATTGACGAGTCAAAAAGAAAAATTTAAAAAACACTACAGATATTATCTTTTATCACATAAATATATGAATTATGGGAATAGGAAGGACTCATATATTTATGAATCAACATTACAAGTAAAAGGAAACCAAGAAATTCCATACAATTTCAATACACTGAAACCCGAATCATTTTATGTATTGGTAAGTATAGCTATTAGTAATTATCTAGAAAAGGAATATATTATTGCTACACATAAAAATCTGGATAGAAAATATTTTGATTGTAGAATTCTCCATATTTGTCTTAGAAAAAATATCGACATTGAGACCTGGACTAATACGCATATCAGCACCAAAATTGAGAAAAATACTAAGACTGAAAACAAAATTCTCAAAAAATTGAAAAAAAAAGATATTTTTTCTAAGACAATTCATCAAGGAATTAAACCATCCCATCAAAAAAAAAACTTTTTTGATTGGATGGGAATGAATCAAGAAAAGGTTTATTGTACCATATCAAATCTAAAACCCCCGTTCTTCCCAGAATTTGTGCCACTTTTTGATGCATATAAGATTAAACCATGGATCATACCAATCAAATTACTTCTTTTTAATTTTTATTTCTATGACAATATTAGTCAAAATAAAAGCATCAACATAAATCAAAATAAAAAAAAAAATCTTCCGATATCATCTAATCAAAAAGAATATCTTAAATTAGAAAATTCCACCCAAGAAAAAAACGAACAACAGGGACAAGAAAATCTTCGATCAGATCTACGAAAACAAAAAAATGTTGAAGACAATTACACGGAATCAGACATTAAAAAAGGTAAAAAGAAAAAACAATCCAAGAAAAATAAGGAAGCAGGACTAGATTTATTCCTGAAAAAATATTTCCTTTTTCAATTAAGATGGGATAACTCCTTGAATCAAAGAATGATCAATAATATCAAGGTATATTGTCTCCTACTTAGACTGATAAATCCAAGGAAAATTGCTATATCCTCGATTAAAAGAGGAGAAATAAGTCTGGATATAATGCTAACTCAGAAAAATAAAGTTCTTACAGAATTGAGAAAAAAGGGAATATTGATTATCGAACCGATTCGTTTATCTATAAAAAGGTATGGAAAATTTATTATATATCAAACCCTAGGTATTTCATTGATCGATAAAATTAAGCACCAAACTAACAGAAAATGGATAAAAAAAAGATGTGTTGATAAGAATAATTTTGATAAATCCGTTGCAAGACATGGCAATATGCTTGTGGATGGAGACAAAAGTAATTATGATTTCTTTGTTCCTGAAAATATTCTATCTCCTAGACGTCGTAGAGAATTGAGAATTCTAATTTGTTTTAATTTTCGTAATTGGAATTTTGTGGATAGAAATCTAGTATTTTGCAATGAAAACAACATAAGAAACTCTGGAAAATTTTTGAATGAGGACAAGCATTTTAATACTAATACAGATACAAATAAATTCATTAAATGCAAATTGTTTCTTTGGCCCAATTACCGGTTAGAAGATTTAGCTTGTATGAATCGCTATTGGTTTAATACCAATAATGGCAATCGTTTCAGTATGTCAAGGATATATATGTATCCACGATTCAGAATTTGTTAATAGTATATTTCCTATATATCTGTGATATTTTTCGGTAGATAAAAGCCGAAAGATATACATATACGCTGTATTACATTCTGGTACATGACACGGATCTAATGGCGTATCAACTCAATTGGATCTAGGACGAAATCGGCGGAATATTTTTAGGTACAAAGAAATTATTCTCTTCCATGAATGTAGAAAAGAAAGAGAAAAAATCAAAATTTTTGTGTGTACTAGATTAAAATAACTGGCATAAAGATTATTATTTTGATTTTTCCTGATCGATTCGGTAAAGTAAAATAAATCCATGGGAAAGAAAAAAAAGATAGAAAAATTTTTTATGATCAAAAATTCATTCATCTCAGTTATTTCACAAGAAGAAAAAGAAGAAAACAAGGGTTCTGTTGAATTTCAAGTATTAAGTTTCACCAGCAAGATGCGTAGACTTACTTCACATTTGGAATTGCACAAAAGAGACTTTTTATCCCAAAGAGGTCTACGAATAATTCTGGGAAAACGTCAACGGCTCCTGGCTTATTTGTCAAAGAAAAATAGAGTCCGTTATAAGAAATTAATGGATCAGTTGGATATTCGGGAGCCAAAAACTCGTTAATTTAATCGTTTGAATTTTTTTTTTTTTTTTTATTTATTTTATTTTTTATTTTAATAGTTATTTATTTTATTAGATTTTTCATTTTGATGAACCTCGTGAATTCGTGGAATAATGAATTAAGGAAGAAAAAATATGACTATACCGGCTACAAGAAAAGATCTCATGATAGTCAATATGGGTCCTCACCACCCATCAATGCATGGTGTTCTTCGACTGATCGTTACTCTCGATGGTGAAGATGTTATTGATTGTGAACCCATATTGGGATATTTACACAGAGGGATGGAAAAAATAGCGGAAAACCGAACAATTATACAATATCTTCCTTATGTAACACGTTGGGATTATTTAGCTACTATGTTCACAGAGGCAATAACGGTAAATGCACCAGAACAATTGGAAAATGTTCAAGTACCTCAGAGAGCCAGTTATATCAGAGTAATTATGCTGGAGCTGAGCCGTATAGCTTCTCATTTGTTATGGCTTGGGCCTTTTATGGCAGATATCGGTGCGCAGACTCCTTTTTTCTATATTTTCAGAGAGAGAGAATTGTTATATGATTTATTCGAAGCCGTCACAGGTATGCGAATGATGCATAATTATTTCCGCATCGGAGGAGTAGCTGCTGATCTACCTCATGGCTGGATAGATAAATGTTTGGATTTCTGCGATTATTCTTTAACAGGAGTTGTTGAATATCAAAAACTTATTACACGGAATCCCATTTTTTTGGAACGAGTTGAAAGAGTGGGCATTATTGGTGGAGAGGAAGCAATAAATTGGGGTTTATCAGGACCAATGTTACGAGCTTCCGGAATCCAATGGGATCTTCGTAAGGTTGATCATTATGAGTGTTACAATGAATTCGATTGGGAAGTCCAATGGCAAAAAGAAGGAGATTCATTAGCTCGTTATTTAGTACGAATAGGTGAAATGGGGGAATCCATAAAAATTATTCAACAGGCTCTAGAAGGAATTCCTGGAGGGCCCTATGAGAATTTAGAAGTCCGACGCTTTGATAGAGCAAAAAATTCCGAATGGAATGATTTTGAATATAGATTTATTAGTAAAAAACCTTCACCCAATTTTGAATTGTCGAAACAAGAACTTTATGTCAGAGTAGAAGCCCCAAAAGGAGAATTAGGAATTTATTTGATAGGGGATAATAGCATTTTCCCCTGGAGATGGAAAATTCGTCCACCCGGTTTCATCAATTTGCAAATTCTTCCTCAGCTAGTTAAAAGAATGAAATTGGCTGATATCATGACGATACTAGGTAGTATAGATATCATTATGGGAGAAGTTGATCGTTGAAATGATAATTGATACGACAGAAGTACAAGCTATCAATTCTTTTTCTACATTGGAATCCATAAAAGAAATCTATGGACTCATATGGATGTTTGTATCCATTTTTACCCTTATATTTGGAATCATAATAGGGGTACTAGTAATTGTATGGTTAGAAAGAGAAATATCTGCAACGATACAACAACGTATTGGGCCTGAATATGCTGGTCCGTTGGGAATTCTTCAAGCTTTAGCAGATGGGACTAAATTACTTTTTAAGGAGGACATACTCCCATCTAGAGGAGATATTCGTTTGTTTAGTGTCGGACCGTCTATAGCGGTCATATCAATTCTACTAAGTTATTTAGTAATTCCTTTTGGGTACCGCCTTGTTTTAGGTGATCTCAGTATAGGTGTTTTTTTATGGATCACCATTTCAAGTATTGCCCCTATTGGGCTTCTTATGTCAGGATATGGATCGAATAATAAATATTCTTTTTCAGGTGGTCTACGAGCTGCTGCTCAATCTATTAGTTATGAAATACCATTAACTCTATGTGTGTTATCAATATCTCTACGTGTGATTCGTTGGAACATGAACTTTTACCTCTTTCCTAGAAATAAATAAAGAAAAGAGGTTGAATGTATTGAATAGATATTTTTTTTTATTCATCAATGAGTTAAACCAGATAGTTATATGAGTGAAACAAAACAGCTTATAAATATAAATTTGCAGTAAGAAGAGAAAATCTCATTCCCTATGTACAAGAATGAAGTTAAAGTAAACATAAGCAGCGTAAACTGTTTACCCCAAGATTGAGATTCGTTGATTAGTCATCATATCTTGAAGCGGGTGCAAAAGATCAACTGTATGGAGTTTCCACTACTGCCTTCTATGTATTAACATACCGGGGATCAATCAAAAATCGGTGGACAGTTAGGAACACCAAGGTACACAAAGGATTAGTAATGGGGATAATGTAAGGTATCAAAAAAAGAGATATTTCTGCATAAAACGAATCATAATAAGGGCTTTAAGTTGGTAGAAATGATCAAGAAGTACCTCCCTACGATTCCGATCTCGAGTATGCTCCTATTCACTGATTAAAGAAATAACTATCAAGAACGAATTAATCCTTTATTTTTTTCTAAATATCTTCTTCTGAGACAGAAGAACAGGAACAAAAGAAATGGAATGCAATAATCGAATGAATGAATAAAAATTTTTATAAAAAAAAGATCTTTATTTATTCTTTCTTTCCTATATCCGTATTTATACATACGAAATTCTTATCATGATTCATGAACTAATGCCTATACTAATGCCTATTACTAATGCCTACCTATTACTAATGCCTATATTATTATATATATATATATTGATAACGAATATTTTATTGAATTATATTATATATATATATATTGATAACGAATATTTTATTGAAAGATTAAGTTATTACCGAACAAAGAAAAATTATCATTATAAGGATGAGATCAATTCGAAAGCACTTTTTTTCTTATTCTAGCGGACAGAATTCCATTGGTCTAATTTGGGACTCTCCGATGTATCTTTTCTTTATTCGATCTATCCTACAAAGAGGGCGAAAATACCGAACCAGTCCTTACATTTATTTGTGGCCATAGAGGAGCCGTATGAAGCTGAAGTTTCATGTACGGTTTTGTAATAGCGATGGGAACAGTGATGTTATTATCGACTATGATTATCTAATAGTCCAAGTACAGTTGATATAGTTGAAGCGCAGTCAAAATATGGTTTTTGGGGGTGGAATCTGTGGCGTCAACCTATAGGGTTTATTGTTTTTCTAATTTCTTCTCTAGCCGAATGTGAGAGATTGCCATTTGATTTACCGGAAGCAGAGGAGGAATTAGTAGCAGGTTATCAAACCGAATATTCAGGTATCAAATTTGGTTTATTTTATATTGCTTCTTACCTAAATCTATTACTTTCTTCATTATTTGTAACAGTTCTTTACTTAGGTGGGTGGAATTTTTCTATTCCGTACATATCTATTCCTGAACTTTTCGGAATAAATAAAATGGCCGGAGTTTTTGGAATGATAATTGGTATCTTTATTACATTAGCTAAAGCCTATTTGTTTCTGTTCATTCCTATCACAACAAGATGGACTTTGCCTAGGATAAGAATGGACCAACTATTAAATCTTGGATGGAAATTTCTTTTACCTATTTCTTTAGGTAATCTATTATTGACAACTTCTTCCCAACTTGTTTCACTATAAATAAGAAAATACGATAACGATATTCCAGATTCATAACCTCTTTCAAACAAGAGAAAGAAACATCAATTTATTCCTGGATATTTACAATATGTTCTCTATGGTGACTGGGTTCATGAATTATAGTCAACAAACAATACGAGCTGCAAGGTATATTGGTCAAAGTTTCGTAATTACCTTATCCCACACAAATCGTTTACCTATAACTATTCAATATCCTTATGAAAAATCGATCACATCAGAACGTTTCCGTGGTCGAATCCACTTTGAATTTGATAAATGTATTGCTTGTGAAGTATGTGTTCGTGTATGCCCGATAGATCTACCCGTTGTTGATTGGCGATTTGAAAGAGATATTAAAAAAAAACAATTGCTTAATTACAGTATTGATTTTGGGGTCTGTATATTTTGTGGTAATTGTGTCGAGTATTGTCCAACAAACTGTTTATCAATGACTGAAGAATATGAACTTTCTACTTCTGATCGTCACGAATTGAATTATAATCAAATTGCTTTGGGTCGGTTACCAATATCAATAATTGGAGATTACACAATTCAAACAGTTATGAATTCAACTCAAATCAAAATAGACAAAGATAAACCCTTTGATTCAAGAACGATTACCAATTACTAAGATTTTGTTTTGATATAAAAGACCCAATCTTTTTTTATTTTGTTTAGTCAGTAACTACAAAAAATAACTAATAATTATTGATTGTTGAGAATTATTCTTTGATTTAAACTGAGAATATATTTTATTTTTCGTGATGATTTCGAAATATACAATCCCCATTACTCTTTTCTCGATAATTTTATCTATATCTACATTAATCCATATAAAAAAAAAGTTTTAATTCAATTAGGAATGTATCATATACAAGAAAAAAGGGGTTACCCCTTTTCCTTTCCTGGACCATTCAGTAAGGTCATGAAATATTTCGATTTATTTATTAATTTCTCATTTTAATAATGGATTTACCTGGACCAATACATGATATTCTTGTAGTATTTTTTGGATCAGTTCTTGTATTAGGAGGTCTGGGAGTAGTATTACTTACCAATCCCATTTTTTCTGCCTTTTCGTTGGGATTGGTTCTTGTTTGTATATCCTTATTCTATATTCTATCGAATTCCTATTTTGTAGCTGCCGCACAGCTCCTTATTTATGTTGGAGCCATAAATGTCTTAATCATATTTGCTGTAATGTTCATGAATGGTTCAGAATATTTCAATGATTCCTATTTTTGGACCATTGGAGATGGGGTCACTTCACTGGTTTGTACAAGTATTCTTTTTTCACTAATTACTATTATCCCAGATACGTCATGGTACGGAATTTTTTGGACTACAAGATCAAGCCAGATTATAGAACAGGACCTAATAAGTAACATTCAACAAATTGGGATTCATTTATCAACAGATTTTTATCTTCCGTTTGAACTCATTTCCATAATTCTTTTAGTTTCCTTGATAGGTGCAATTACTATGGCTCGTCAATAATAAATACTTAGATTAGAATTAAATTCTAAGATTTATAAATTTCTAAATAAATAAAAAAAAAATAAATGGAAAGGTTTAAGGTTTTTATAAGGTTTTTAATTAAACCCATCTATTGCCAATACCTTCTTTTATTCTGTAATCGTTCTATTCTAATCAATCGAATCGGTTGAATTGTTGTTCATATTGAAATGAATCGAGATTGATAAGGAGTTAGTCAATGATGTTCGAGCATGTACTTTTTTTGAGTGTCTATTTATTCTCTATCGGTATCTATGGATTGATCACAAGTCGAAAGATGGTTAGAGCACTTATGTGTCTTGAGCTTATACTCAATTCGGTTAATATCAATCTCGTAACATTTTCTGATATATTTGATAGTCGCCAATTAAAAGGCGACATTTTCTCAATCTTTGTTATAGCTGTTGCGGCTGCTGAAGCAGCTATTGGGCTAGCTATTGTTTCATCAATCCATCGTAACAGAAAATCAACTCGTATCAATCAATCGAATTTGTTGAATAATTAGTTATGATCATAAGATACATAATATCACATAGAATATTAATCTATTAGATATTCTATTATATTAAATATTCTATTATATTAAATATTTTATTAATTAATAATATTTAATAATATTAATAATATAATATTTAGTAATATATTATTTAGTAATATATTAATAATATTAATAATATAATATTTAGTAATATATTATTTAGTAATATATTAATAATATTTAATAATATAAATTTGAATAATATAAATTAATAATGTAAATAAAATTAATAATATAAATATAACAAATATAAATATAACATTATAACAAATATAAATATAACATTAAAAAAAAATATAAAATATATAATATATATATATAATTTAGTTAAAAATATAAAATATAAATATATAAAAATATATAATATATATATATATAATTTAGTATATATATATATAATTTAGTATATATATATATAATTTAGTATATATATATATAATTTAGTATATATATATATAATTTAGTATATATATATATAATTTAGTTTAGTATTGAAAGTATTGAATTAATTAACTATTGAATAATAAATGAATAATATGAATAATAAATGAATAATAAATATTTTCATATTAAATAAATACTTTGAATTAATATTGAAATATTGACCAATTTGTTGGTCAATTTGAATTCACATGTGCAACTCAAATGATCATGGTTGTTGAAAGAGAAATCAAAGTCTCTTGGACTTTTCTCATGAACAGATTTAGAAATATATTTCTATTGATTCTTAAAATTTTGATAAACCACTGCTTCGTCTGGTGTCTACAATATAAATGTATGATTCATTTACTACTAATTTTATTTTACCAGATCGAAAATTTTTATGCTCAAAACTGGAATTTATAGATCCAATGTCACATTCAGTAAAAATTTATGATACATGTATAGGGTGTACTCAATGTGTACGAGCCTGCCCCACAGATGTATTGGAAATGATACCTTGGGACGGATGTAAAGCTAAGCAAATCGCTTCCGCACCAAGAACCGAGGACTGTGTAGGTTGTAAGAGATGTGAATCCGCCTGCCCAACAGATTTTTTGAGTGTCCGTGTTTATTTATGGCATGAAACAACTCGCAGCATGGGTCTATCTTATTGATACGTTAGAAAAAACTCCACTTGAATCATTTGATTCCTCTTTACCGACAAAAGCCCGTACTCGATAAAATTTTTCGAGCACGGGTTTTTCTGGTCAAAACATATCTTGTCTTTATCACGAGTTATTTTCCTTGGTTAACAATACTTGTTGTTTTGCCGATATTCGCGGGTTCCTCAATTTTCTCATTTCCTCATAGAGGAAATAAGATGTTTAGATGGTATACGATTTGTATATGTTTATTAGAACTCCTTCTAACAACCTACGCATTCTGTTATCATTTCCAATTGGACGATCCATTGATCCAATTGGAGGAAGATTATAAATGGATAGATATTTTTGATTTTCACTGGAGACTGGGAATCGATGGACTTTCCATAGGACCCATTTTACTGACAGGATTTATCACTACTTTAGCTACTTTAGCGGCTTGGCCAGTTACGCGAAATTCACGATTGTTCTATTTCCTGATGTTAGCAATGTACAGTGGTCAAATAGGATTATTTTCTTCTCGAGACCTTTTACTTTTTTTCATCATGTGGGAGTTAGAATTAATTCCTGTTTACTTACTTTTATCCATGTGGGGAGGAAAAAAACGTCTCTACTCGGCTACAAAGTTTATTTTGTACACAGCAGGGGGTTCTATTTTTCTCTTAATAGGAGTTCTAGGTATGGGTTTATATGGTTCCAATGAACCAACATTAGATTTTGAAAGATTAACTAATCAATCATATCCTGTGGCATTGGAAATAATATTTTATTTTGGTTTCTTTATTGCTTATGCTGTCAAATCGCCGATTATACCCCTGCATACATGGTTACCAAATACCCATGGAGAAGCACATTACAGTACATGTATGCTTCTAGCCGGAATCTTATTAAAAATGGGAGCATATGGATTGATTCGGATCAATATGGAACTATTACCCCATGCTCATTCTATATTTTCTCCCTGGTTGGTAATAGTTGGAACGATGCAAATAATCTATGCAGCTTTAATTTCTCTCGGTCAACGCAATTTAAAAAAGAGAATAGCCTATTCCTCTGTATCTCACATGGGTTTTATAATTATAGGAATTTGTTCTATAACCAACATGGGACTCAATGGAGCCATTTTACAAATACTCTCTCATGGATTTATTGGTGCTGCACTTTTTTTCTTGGCGGGAACGAGTTGTGATAGAATATGTCTTGTTTATCTCGACGAAATGGGAGGGATATCTATCACAATGCCAAAAATATTTACCATGTTCAGTAGTTTCTCGATGGCTTCTCTTGCATTGCCAGGAATGAGTGGTTTTGTTGCGGAATCAGTAGTATTTTTTGGAATAATTACTAGTCCAAAATATCTTTTAATGCCAAAAATACTAATTACTTTTGTAATGGCAATTGGAGTGATATTAACTCCTATTTATTTATTATCTATGTCACGTCAGATGTTCTATGGATACAAGCTATTCAATGTTCCACACTCTAATTTTTTGGATTCTGGACCACGAGAACTATTTGTTTCAATTTGTATTTTTCTACCCGTAATAGGGATTGGTATTTATCCTGATTTCGTTCTCTCGTTATCAGTTGACAGGGTACAAGCTATCCTATCTAATTACTTTTATAGATAGTGTTTCATTAATAAGACAAAAAGTTTTATAATTCTTTAATTTTAAGATTTTTTTTGAAATCGTTCGCTGTACAATGCAAAAAAATAAAGTGAATTAGAATTGTAATGAGATGCATTTCGAGTTTTTGTTTTGACAGGTTGTCAAAACAAAAACTCGAACAAGCAAACTTTCGTTATATATGGGACGATATTCTTATGTATTTTTCGTGTAGCTTATTCAATTAGATGTTAATGTGAATGAACCATAACTATGTAAACCTATTCCTAATAGATTGACCCCAAAATAGCATATCCAAATTAGAAAAAATCCTATAGAAGCTATAAGTGCCGAATTCGTACCTTGTAAACTTTGATTTTTTCTAGTATGTGAATAAATCGCGAATATGGTCCAAGTAATAAATGCCCAAGTTTCCTTCGGGTCCCAACTCCAATAAGATCCCCATGCTTCATTAGCCCATACTGCTCCACAAAGAATGCCTATGGTTAAAAAGGTAAACCCTAAACTAATCATACGATAACTCCAATAATCCAAACGCTGAGTCAATTGACATTTGTAAAAATTTCGAAATGAAAGAAAAGAAGTGTTTTTAAAAACGCTTCTTCTTTTTTCATTCAAGTATTTAATCTCACCAAAGAAAAATGATCTAATTAAGAAATTATTGCTTTTACAAAAAAAATTGATGTTGTTTCGAAATGTAATGACTAGAAGAGCGATTGATAATAACGATCCGCATAAAAGAGCTGCATAGCTCAATAACATCATACTTACGTGCATCATTAACCACTGAGATTGTAGAGCAGGTACTAGTACTAATATTGTGGATTGATGCATTTCAGTTGAAAGACCCGACGTAGCGAAGCCTTGAGTAAAAATAGTACTTGGGGTAGTTATTGTGCTTAAATCATTTTTATGGTTCAATTTCTTGGAAATTATATGAATAATAAAGAAACTACATGAAAGGAAGATTAATGACTCGTATAAATTACTTAACGGAAAATGTCCCGAAGAAATCCAACGAGAAACTAATAATCCTGTTATAGAGAAAAAGGTGGCTATCATCCCTTTTTCCGATGAATCATGTAATCCTACGATTTCGTAGACTAATAAGTTCATGAAATGAATCGTAATCACAATTGAAATGATCGAAAAAGAGATATGAGTTAATATATGTTCTAAAGTCACAAATATCATAAAAAAAGTGTCCCATTACAGAATTGAAATCAGAAATTGAATACATTATAGGATACATTGTGTCTCTTTTATAGGATGCCACCACTCGGACTCGAACCGAGATGCTCTAGCACTGCTTCCTAAGAGCAGCGTGTCTACCGATTTCACCATGGCGGCTTACTTGAAATAATAATATTCATTTCATGTTGAATCGTCAAGAATCAAGGATTCAATATAGTTTAGGAAACATTAGAATCGATGAAAAAAAAAAAGACTCGTTTAAATTCATATTTTAATCCTCAATAAAATAATCCTTAGTTAGTATCGTCCTAGGTTCGGTTTTTACAATCAACTTTCACGTACTTACTATAAATTAAGTTCCCCCAATACAGTTGAAATTTCGAGAATTTTGCTCTCAGTCAAGGTATAGAATTAAGAATTGTCCTTTTTCTTTCTATTTTTTTTTTTTCAATGAAAAAAATCAAATAAATAAGATCTCATATGTATTACAATTTCATCACTAAATCCACTTGGAATTTTTCTAATGATTCCGATACTTTAGTATCATTAAGTATTAATACTCTTCATTGTGTATATGTATATAATATAAATAAGGTAACATTTACCAAACCAATTAAGTTTTAGGCTAGGCATATAACAAAATAAAAGAGTTGAAATTTCTATGGCAATTGTACTATTCACAATAGAAAAATAGTATTAAGATTTTCTATTGTGAATAGTTAATGGATAGGAAAAAATACTATTCTTAATAAGAACCCAATATACGGAAAACTCTTATTCTACATACCACAGCAGCTAGTTCTAACTAATATTGAGTAGTTCAATACATTAATTAATGTGAATCGTTCATCTTAAAAAATTTTCAGCGGGCTATGTCAATTCCAATTATCCCAAGACTTTATTATTTGTTTGTCGCACAAAAAAACTTTTTGAATGTCCGGTAGAAACCGATTTCGCTAAAGAAAAAGATTTTACTGCAGTTAAATACCCTTTTTTCTTCCAAATATTCCTACGAATATGTTTTTTTGACATAGAAATACATTTTTTTGGAACTGCCATTCAAAAAAGCGTTACTCATTTTTATTTATCGTTGTATGTGAAAGACGTGTATTGTTCGGAATAGATCGTTTTTTTTAATCATTATCTATACTTTATTCTGTGAATAATAGTTTTTTTTTTCACTTTCAACATTTAACATAAAATAAAAACATAAAATAAACATAAAATAACAAATAATATAAAATAATATATAAAAATAATATATATATATATAATAATATATATATTAATATTAAATATTAAAATTAAATTAAATATTAAATTAATTTTAATATTAAATTAATTTTTTTTTTCATTATTATCGTTTATTGTTCTTTTCGAAAGAGATAAGAATTGGTGAATCGGAAACAATTTTTAATTATAAAAAAAATCTCAATTTGTTTGTTTTCTTATGGAACATACATATCAATATGCATGGATAATACCTTTTCTTCCACTTACAGTTACTATGTCAATAGGATTTGGACTTATACTTATTCCGACAGCAACAAAAAATATTCGTCGTATATGGGTTTTTTCTAGTATTTTTCTCTTAAGTATAGCTATGGGATTTTCGGCCAATCTGTCTATTCAACAAATAAATGGAAGTTTTATTTATCAATATCTATGGTCTTGGACCATAGATATTGATTTTTCCTTAGAGTTTGGATATTTGATCGATCCACTTACTTCTATTATGTCAATACTAATTACTACTGTTGGAGTCATGATTCTTATTTATAGTGACAATTATATGTCTCACGACCAAGGATATTTGAGATTTTTTGCTTATATGAGTTTTTCCAATACTTCCATGTTGGGATTAGTTACTAGTTCTAATTTGATACAAATTCATATTTTTTGGGAACTAGTGGGAATGTGTTCATATTTATTAATAGGGTTTTGGTTCACACGACCAATTGCCGCAAGTGCTTGTCAAAAAGCTTTTGTAACTAACCGTGTAGGAGATTTTGGTTTATTATTAGGAATCTTAGGTCTTTATTGGATAACAGGTAGTTTGGAATTTCGGGATTTGTTCAAAATAGCTAATAACTTGATCCATAATAATGGGGTCAGCTCCTTATTTGCTACTTTGTGTGCCTCTTTATTATTTGTCGGTGCAGTTGCTAAATCTGCACAATTCCCCCTCCACGTATGGTTACCTGATGCCATGGAAGGACCTACTCCTATCTCGGCCCTTATACACGCTGCTACTATGGTAGCAGCAGGAATTTTTCTTGTAGCTCGGCTTATTCCTCTTTTCATAGACATACCTTATATAATGAATTTCATTTCCTTAATGGGTGTAATAACAGTACTATTAGGAGCTACTTTTTCTCTTGCTCAAAGAGACATTAAAAGAAGTTTAGCCTATTCTACAATGTCTCAATTAGGTTATATTATGTTAGCTCTAGGTATAGGTTCTTATCGAGCGGCTTTATTCCATTTGATTACTCATGCCTATTCTAAAGCTTTATTGTTTTTGGGATCTGGATCTATTATTCATTCAATGGAACCTATTGTTGGATATTCACCAGAAAAAAGTCAGAATATGGCTCTTATGGGTGGTTTAACAAAATATATTCCAATTACAAGAACTACTTTTTTATTAGGTACACTTTCTCTTTGTGGTATTCCACCTCTTGCTTGTTTTTGGTCCAAAGATGAAATTCTTAATGATAGTTGGTTATATTCACCAATTTTTGCAATAATACCTTATTTCACAATAGGATTAACCGCATTTTATATGTTTCGGGTATATTTACTTACCTTTGATGGGTATTTGCGCGTTTATTTTAAAAATCACAGTAGCACTAAAAATAATTTGTTCTATTCAATATCTCTATGGGGAAAAGAAGCACCAAAAAAAGTCAATAAAAATTTACTTTTATCAACAATGAATAATAAGGTTGACTTTTTTTCAAAAGATACATATAAAATTATTGATAATGATAAGATACGATACTTTAGTACTTACTTTGGAAATAAATATACTTCCATATATCCTCATGAATCAGACAATACTATGCTATTTCCTCTGCTTGTATTGGTACTATTTACTTTGTTCGTTGGATCAATAGGAATTTCTTTTGATCAAGGGGTAATCGATTTTGATATATTATCGAGATGGTTAACCCCATCCCAAAATCTTTTCCATCAAAATTCGAATTATTCTGTGAATTGGTATGAATTTTTTACAAATTCCATTTTTTCAGTAAGTATAGCAATTTTTGGATTATTCATAGCATATATTTTATATGGGTCTGTTTATTCAT